ATTCCATCGATAAGATTTTCATCTAGTCAAAGTAACGCAACTAAGAGCTCCCAATTGAAGTAGTAATATTATTGAATCATCAGAACTACTTCGATATCTATTTTATAGTTCCTATCCACAGAGTTTTTGTGAATTCATAGAATTCATACAACTTTTTGTTTTTCCATTTCTTTCTTTGTTCCGAACCATTCTTTGAATTCGAACTCTTCGTTCTTTTTCTTGATTGAATTTCTTTATTCAATATTGAATTGAATTCACAGTTACAAATGAAACGGAAGGACTTTTATTAGAATCCCTACCCCAATTCTCAATAATAGGAGGGCAGATTAGATATATCTTTTAGATCATATATAACTAGCCTACTATTACATATACATGTCTTTCTTCCATAACGTAAACCAACTATTTGTATCTTGGATTCAGTCGTATTTTAAAAACATTTTTCGAAACATCTATAAAGGAAAGTTGGCTTATAGCGATTATATATATTACATATACCTAGTTTGATCCCACTCTTCTAACGAAACCATTTTCTCTTGAATCTCATTTTTTGTAAACCCCGAATCTTCCTTTTATTTAATTTAGAATTTAGCATTATCCCACATGGATACAATCAATCTAAATGGGCGAATTTCTTAGTCTAAATCATTGCATAGAAATATAAGTCTTTGGTTGATCTAAGTTCATGTAATTTATTCTTTATTAAAATTTTCTTTTGGTCAATCTTTGAATTGAATAAAACCGACTGAAATGGGAATCGCTCTATAGAACCTAATTTTTTTTTTACAATTCCCTAATATCGTAATCTTTTTTACTATTCTTCTAGATCTTATAGATAGATAGATCTTATAGACTTTTTTGTCTATTTATGTGTATATTTATGTTCACGAAGAAGATTATCTCGAGCAAGGCATAGATTACCTTACACTAAGCTAAAAAAGACTATTTCGAAACTTAGTCAATGGTGTCCCTCCATGGATTCACCTATATAAGCCGCAGCTAAAGTTGCAAAAATAAGAGCTTGAATACCACTTGTAAATAATCCAAGGAACATGACAGGTATAGGAACCACTGAAGGTACTAAAGAAACAAGAACAACAACTACTAATTCATCCGCTAATATATTTCCAAAAAGTCGAAAGCTAAGTGATAAAGGTTTTGTGAAATCTTCTAAAATGTTAATGGGTAAAAGGATTGGAGTTGGTTGTATGTATTTACCGAAATAACCTAATCCTTTTTTGCTAAGGCCCGCATAAAAATATGCTATTGACGTAAGTAAAGCTAAAGCAACGGTAGTATTTATATCATTCGTGGGTGCGGCTAACTCCCCATGAGGTAACTCTATGATTTTCCAAGGTAAAAGCGCCCCTGACCAATTAGAAACAAAAATAAATAGAAACAAAGTTCCAATAAAGGGAACCCATGGACCATATTCCTCTCCAATCTGGGTTTTGCTCACATCTCGAATAAATTCAAGGATATATTCGAAGAAATTCTGACCGTCAGTAGGAATGGTTTGTGGATTCCGAACAGTTACAATGGCTGAACCTAATAAGATAACAATTACAACCCAAGAAGTAATAAGTACTTGGGCATGGACTTGGAAACCGCCTATTTTCCAATAGAAATGCTGGCCTACTTCCACACCAGATATTTCATATAACCCTTTTAATGTGTTAATGGAATATGATAGAACATTCATATTGTCCTCTGAAAGAAAGAAAACTTTACAAGAAATTATTTTGATTCAACCGTCTTTTTTTCGACTTGCTCACTTGAATTGTATATTTTAGATACCAACTAATCACATAATATCCCCAGTTTTTTATCTCTTTTATGAGATTCAGAAATAGTAACGGATTCCGTCAATCTATGGAATTCAAAAAAGAATTTATTTATCTTATTATTAATTATTAATCAGGGATTTCGTATATAGCTAGAACGCCCTTCACAAATCGCAAATACTAATTTGTTAAGAATTAATCGGATTGAAGCTATAGCGTCATCATTCGCTGGAATCGAAATATCTGTGAGATCCGGGTCACAGTTTGTATCAATTAAACAAATTGTTGGAATTCCCAAAGTGATACATTCTTGAAGAGCCATATATTCTTCTTGCTGATCAACGATTATTACAATATCGGGTAACCCTGTCATATATTTAATCCCGCCCAAATATGTTTGCAAGTGAAATAACTGTCTCTTTAATCGAGCCGCATCCCCTTTCGGAAGGCGGTGGATTCCCCCTGTCTTTTGTTCCATTCTCAAGTCCCTGAACTTTTGAAGTCTCATTTCTGTAGTGGACCAATTCGTTAAAAGGCCGCCTAGCCATTTTTTATTAACATAATGACACCGAGCTCTTATTGCAGCCCGCGCTACTGGATCAGCTGCTTTATTTTTGGTACCAACAATTAAGAATTGTTTTCTCCTACTTGCTGCATCAAAAACCAAATCACACGCTTCTGATAAAAAACGAGCAGTTCTAGTAAGATTTGTAATA